AGGTTCCAGAAGATGTTAATGGTAAGCGCGAAGATTGTTTACGAAGAAACAATAAGAAAAATTCATATTCTGATACATAAGAGTTATATAGGAATCGAAATAGTCTTTTATTTTCTTTTTTTAAAAGAAAAATAGATTTCATTGAAGTAATAAGACTATTCCAATTCGAATAGTAGTTGAGAAAAAAGCGCAAAAAATGCAAAGATGGAACATCTTGGAGACGATATTGAAGGAGTTGAACCAAGATTTCCAAATGGATAGGATAAGGTATTTCTATATGTGATAGATAATCCAAATGCAAAAATTTGTCTTCTAAAAAAGGAAATATTGAATGAATAGATCGTAAATTCTGAAACTTTGGTATTTCTTTTTCTTTCGAACAAGATAATTCTCGTAACGAGAATGGGATTTCGACAACGATCGCAAACCCCTCGGATAGAATCTGAGAATAAAACTCAGAATAAAAATAATTGTTGTAATCCAACAATCGATCTTGGTTAGGATGATTGACCGAGTTAATCCAAAAATTCTGCTGATACATTCGAATAATCAAACGTTTCACAAGTAATGAACTAAATTTCTTGTTATTACAACTAATAATTTCCACGGATTCGGAACCTTTTAATCCATAATCATGGGCAAATGCATAAATATACTCCTGAAAGAGAAGTGGGTAGACGAAATATTGGTGACGAAATTTATGTTTTTTTGAATACCCTTCGAATTTTTCCATTTATATTTCTACTTGAATCAGCGAGAAGAAGCATTTCTTGGTTTAGCGAATGATGATACATAGTGCAATATGGTCAGAACAGGGTATTGCATTTTTTAATGCAAACTCAGGAAAGAAAGGGAGTCTAATCCACGGATCTTTTTCCATTCCTTTTATATCTAATTAGTTTATGTTTGTTCTAATTACAAAAGAGAACAGAAGAAATCTTTTATTTTTGCAGGCCAATCGCTCTTTTGACTTTGGAATAGAATCTCTTTATCAATATACCGCTTCTTTTACACATTCAATCCATAACATCCCTTTTCATCCATAATCAAGAATAATTAGGATTTCAAAAAAAAAGAAAAAAAAAGGGTCCACTCATAGGAAAACCCCGCTTTCCCCGCATCCGGTACTAATCTATTTTTAACGTCTAATTAGATCGGGGAATCATTCCAATTAAGAAGTTAAGCTCGTTGCTTTTTATTTTACCAGAATTGGAGCCAGGCTCTATCCATTTATTCACTAGACCCATAAAACCCTAATTTTTTTATGGAATAATAAAAAAAAAAGAAATTGATTTTATTACGACATGCTATTTTTTCCATTCATTACCCTTGAGGATCAGTCGTGGTCTTCTAGACTCTACCAAGAGTCTGGACGAATTTGTTGCTTCATCCAAATGTGTAAAAGATCATAGTCGCACTTAAAAGCCGAGTACTCTACCATTGAGTTAGCAACCCAGATAAAATAGGATCTTAGATACGATCGAAATCCAAAAATCAATGGAATTACACCGCATGCTCCTGCCAAAACGTTGAACTAGCAAGGCAGCAAAAGAACGGTTTTATCGACCATTAAAAACACTCAAATGCCAAAATGAACAGGTCCGCTTAAATTTCACTAAGATTAAAACAAGAGGAATCCCAATCACGATGGACAAATTATCCCTTTTATAGCTCTTTTTATTTATTTATTTTTATAAAAATCTTGTACTTGTCTGAAAGTATATGCAAGGGGAGACACCCTTATCATTTGAGCGAAGTGTAGGCAGAAAAATAGAATATGGACTAAGGATAAAGAGACCCATCTATCTACAAATTCTATTTGTTCAATCGACCTTTGTCAATGGAAATACAATGGTAAAAAAACAAATTAGATAGAAAAAGTAAATAAAAAAGGGGACTTCTGTTGGATTGGCACGACATAAATATAAATCCAGTAAAAAATAGGACAGAAAAGGGGGTAAATTGTGTCGAAATAATTAGACAACGAGAGATACTTGTGATCTTCTTGTACTTTTTTCCTTTAGTTTTTCAATTAACTCAAAGTGCTTTCTTTTTCTTTAAAGAATTCCGCCTTCCTTAAAATATCATAAACAGTTCTTGTAGGCTGAGCGCCCTTTTCAAGGAAATAGAGAATAGCAGGAACATTTAAAGAAGTTTGATTCTTTATCGGATCATAAAAACCTACTTTTCGAAGATCCCTTCCTTCTCTTCGAGATCGAACATCAATTGCAACGATTCGATAGACAGCTTATTGGGATAGATGTAGATAAACAATAACCCCCCCTAGAAACGTATAGGAGGTTTTCTCCTCATACGGCTCGAGAAAATGATTCGAATTTCTGTCTAGAATAATAGAAATTAGACTATGATTTGCATTAATTTCTTTACAGAAAAAACAAATTGCATTTATACTCATGACTCAAGTTGGCTAATTTTAACTGACAGACTTCAAAGGCAAAATCCTTCGAAATTTTTTGAGTCGTCTTTAAACTTTTTTCTTTGTCTCATTTCGACCAAATTGACTTTTCGTCCTTATTATGATTCAATTCTATTGTTGAGACAATTGAAAATAGTGTTTACTTGTTCTGGAATCCTTTATCTTTGATTTCTTAAATCCTTGGGTTTAGACATTACTTCGGGAATTCCTTTTTTTCTTTCAAAAGAGTAGCAACAGACTCTTTTTCTTATTTCCTTCGATAAAGCATTTCCCTTTTCTATAGAAATCGAATATGAGTGATTCATTCTGATAGACTTTATATTATAATTGAAAGAGTTTTCCCAATCTTACAAAATGGGCCTTTCTTCTTATTTTAATCTTTCGATTTATATATTAGGGATAGACTGACAAAGTTGGCCTAATTTATTAGTTTTCACTAACCCTAGATCTTTTCTCTTGATCTTTTCCTTGATAAAAAAAGAAATTCTGTCCTCTCGAGCTCCATCGTGTACTATGAAACAACCCAGCGCAAATTAGGTTCGGGACGAATAGAACAGACTATGTCGAGCCAAGAGCATTTTCATTACTATAGAAAATGATGGATAGCAAAATCCACAATTGATCATGTCCTTCAAGTCGCACGTTGCTTTCTACCACATCGTTTTAAACGAAGTTTTACCATAACAAACATTCCTCTTTTCATTGCAAAGTCGTATAGGGAATTGATCCAATATGGATGGAATCATGAATAGTCATTGGTTAAATTTTTAGTATACTAAAAAACTTGCTATCTATAGAAAAATAGAGAAAAGAAAAATAGAGAAAAGAAAAATAGAGAAAAATCTGGATAAAAGAAATTATTAAGTATTTTTCGAATAAAATTCTGCAAAGATCCAATTTCTTTAAACACCTATTCTATCATATGAATGAAACTTAGTTCAAAAAAGAGGAATAAACAAGGTTGTTTAAGACTTATTTATTATAAAATTTCCATCCTCAACGGAACACTCCAGGTGATTGATCTTGAAATGAGAAGAAAAGGGCCCACTCTTCCCCAATAAATAAACTATCAACCTTCAAAAAAGTTTAATTATTTAATTAAATTACTATATTAGAATTAGATTCGCAATATATTTTTCTGTAACAAAAAAAATTAACTAAATCCTTGCTAGCAAGGATTTTGATATTTAAAGAATCACAGATCGAGGTCGGTTTCACTTAACCAAAAAAACCTATCTCTATCATAAGGAGATAGATGGCATTTTTTCATGAAAATAAAGATAGTAAATTTGACTAGACTTAACACTTGATTATCTTTTCTAAGAAAGAAAATAAGTGGTTAAAAATGTATCTAATCTAAGAGTTCATAAGAGATAATTATTCTCTTTAATATTAATAAACTTTTGTCTCGTGCGAAGTACAATATGATTTCATCTTTTGTTTCATCAGAAACAATCTGGGACGGAAGGATTCGAACCTCCGAGTAACGGGACCAAAACCCGCTGCCTTACCGCTTGGCCACGCCCCATTTCGTTTTATGCGACACTAATAAACACTATTATGTTTATTTGTTATTCGTCAATCCTACTTCAATTACATAAAAATGCGGGATATTTTCTTGCTAATATTCTACATATTTTCTTGCTAATATTCTACACATGCGGATAATATAGAATCCAAAAAATGCATTGATCATTACATGGAATTCTATTAAGATATTATATGAAAGTCGAATTTCTTCCATTCTTATTTGAGAGTGTGAATACAAGGAGGTATTTTTTATTTGGGAAAGTTCGAAGAAAAAAGGATTTTGAATCCTCCTTTTCCTTTTCCCCTAGAAAAATAACTCAATCAAAATCCAATTATTTACTCTTACTCTACAAGAACAAAACACTTGTTATGCCTAATATACTTAGTTTAACCTGTATCTGTTTTAATTCTGTTCTTTATCCGACTAGTTTTTTCTTTGCCAAATTGCCCGAAGCTTATGCTATTTTCAACCCAATCGTAGACATTATGCCTGTCATACCCTTATTCTTTTTTCTACTAGCCTTTGTTTGGCAAGCTGCTGTAAGTTTTCGATGAAATCTTTACTACTCGATCTCCAAAATTGAATGAATACTTCATTCATTCCAAAAAAAAATTAAAATGGATAAAAGCAAGAAGTTTTATATTATGAACCTTCGATTCTAAAATTAAAATTCTTCTAGGTTGAATGTATAGTAGCTGCAGCAATAAATTTGGATCATTCTTTTTCTTTTCCCCCCTGTACCTACATTGCGCAGGTACCTTATAGATACCTACACAATACCTAACCTAGTTTTTGATATTGATAAGAGTGGTTATTATAAAGCAATTTTTGCCTTTTTTTTTCCAAATTTTTTTTTTTTTTTTTTTTACATTTTTAGGTGTCAAAATAAACAAAACCCATCCTAGTGGATCTGTATGGTAAGGAAAAACAGGTAATCTATTCCTTAAAAAAAATCTTGGAGATTATGTAATGCTTACTCTCAAACTTTTTGTTTATACAGTAGTGATATTCTTTGTTTCCCTCTTTATCTTTGGATTCTTATCTAATGACCCAGGACGTAATCCTGGGCGCGAGGAGTAAAAATTCAAATTCTTTTTGAATTTTTCTTGCAAAGTAGATTTATTTCGTGCATTTATCTATGAGATAATCCGGGGGTTAGAATTCCTTCCAATTCGAAAGTCCCAATTGATCCGAGGGAGCGGAAAGAGAGGGATTCGAACCCTCGGTACAAAAAAATTGTACAACGGATTAGCAATCCGCCGCTTTAGTCCACTCAGCCATCTCTCCCCATTCCAAAATTGTAAGGTTTCTATGATATGACAGAGACAAGAAATAACAATTGCAAAAAACCCTGCTTTTTTCTTTCAAAAGTATATAAAAATTATATTGCCAATTCCATTTTAGTTATATTCTTTTTTCTTAATGTTAATAAAAAAAAGAAAAAAATTCTTGTTTTTTATTTTTAAAAATCCATATTGGCAGAGAGATAAAATCTAATAGATTTTCTCGTTTCCGGGCATTTCCATATAGGACTTGTTATAATAAAACAAGCAGGTTATATAAAAAAAACACTTTTTTTGTCGATTATTTATCAACAAAGAAAAAAGGGTTTTTATCAAACCCACCCTAAAATTGGAAAGAAGGATAAAGTAAGTAGATCTGACTCCTTGAATGATGCCTCTACCAGCTATTCTGATATATAAATTCGATGTAGATGAAATTGTATAAGCGGATTTTCTGTATTTCCTTAGACTTAAACTGCGCAAGACAAGAATTTTTCGCTATTTACGATTTCATATTCTTGTTACTAGATGTCCATAGGAATAAGAAGAAATCGCAACTCCTTTTCACTACACATAAAAATATATTTTGAAAGTCTTTTTTTTTTTAAGAATCCTCTATTTTTGTTCTTCCATCCATACAATAGAGAGGGAATGGGAAAAGAGGGGTTACTTTTATTTTTCCCTTAAAAGATAGGCTTTGAAATTTGAAATACGAGTCATGAAATAATGCTGAAGTCAAGCTTATTTCTTATAGTATAAGAAAAACAAATCGAATCAAATTCATGGATTTACCACGACCTCGGTTGTAACCCCATAAGATAAAAATAAAATAATTTCTATCTTCGAGACCATTGAAAAAGGGCATTGAACGAGAAAGAAATCGTCTACAGATAATCAAACTATCATATGCCTTAGAAATGATATGAGGTGCTCGGAAATGGTTGAAGTAATTGAATAGGAGGATCACTATGACTATAGCCCTTGGTAGAGTTCCTAAAGAAGAAAATGATCTATTTGATACTGTGGACGATTGGTTACGCAGAGACCGTTTCGTTTTTGTAGGATGGTCTGGCCTATTGCTCTTTCCTTGTGCTTATTTCGCTTTAGGAGGTTGGTTTACAGGGACAACTTTTGTAACTTCTTGGTATACCCATGGATTGGCTAGTTCCTATTTGGAAGGTTGTAATTTCTTAACCGCGGCAGTTTCTACCCCTGCCAATAGTTTAGCACATTCTTTGTTGCTACTATGGGGCCCAGAAGCACAAGGAGATTTTACTCGTTGGTGTCAATTAGGGGGTCTGTGGACTTTTGTCGCTCTCCACGGGGCTTTTGCACTAATAGGTTTCATGTTACGCCAATTTGAACTTGCTCGGTCTGTTCAATTGCGGCCTTATAATGCAATCTCATTCTCTGGTCCAATTGCAGTTTTTGTTTCTGTATTCCTTATTTATCCACTGGGGCAATCTGGTTGGTTCTTTGCGCCTAGTTTTGGCGTAGCAGCAATATTTCGATTCATCCTCTTCTTCCAAGGATTTCATAACTGGACATTGAACCCGTTTCATATGATGGGAGTTGCTGGAGTACTAGGCGCGGCTCTGCTATGCGCTATTCATGGGGCGACCGTAGAAAACACTCTATTCGAGGACGGTGATGGTGCAAATACCTTCCGTGCGTTTAACCCAACTCAAGCTGAAGAAACTTATTCAATGGTCACCGCTAACCGCTTTTGGTCCCAAATCTTTGGTGTTGCTTTTTCTAATAAACGTTGGTTACATTTCTTTATGCTATTTGTACCCGTCACCGGTTTATGGATGAGTGCTATTGGCGTAGTTGGCCTGGCTCTGAACCTACGTGCCTATGACTTCGTTTCCCAGGAAATCCGTGCAGCGGAAGATCCTGAATTTGAGACTTTCTACACCAAAAATATTCTTTTAAACGAGGGTATTCGTGCGTGGATGGCAGCTCAGGATCAGCCTCATGAAAATCTTATATTCCCTGAGGAGGTTCTACCACGTGGAAACGCTCTTTAATGGAACTTTCGTTTTAGCTAGTCGTGACCAAGAAACCACCGGCTTTGCCTGGTGGGCTGGGAATGCCAGACTTATCAATTTGTCCGGTAAACTACTTGGGGCTCACGTAGCCCATGCCGGATTAATCGTATTCTGGGCCGGAGCAATGAACCTATTTGAAGTGGCCCATTTCGTACCAGAAAAGCCCATGTATGAACAAGGGTTAATTTTACTTCCACACTTAGCTACTCTAGGTTGGGGAGTCGGGCCAGGAGGAGAAGTTCTAGATACTTTTCCGTACTTTGTATCCGGAGTACTTCACCTAATTTCCTCCGCAGTCTTAGGCTTCGGTGGCATTTATCACGCGCTTCTGGGACCCGAGACTCTTGAGGAATCTTTTCCATTCTTTGGTTATGTATGGAAAGATAGAAATAAAATGACTACAATTTTGGGTATTCACTTAATTTTGTTAGGTCTAGGTGCTTTTCTTCTAGTACTCAAAGCTCTTTATTTTGGCGGTGTATATGATACCTGGGCCCCAGGGGGTGGAGATGTAAGAAAAATTACCAACTTGACCCTTAGTCCGGGTGTTATATTTGGTTATTTACTAAAATCCCCTTTTGGGGGAGAAGGGTGGATTGTTAGTGTGGATGATTTAGAAGATATAATAGGGGGACATGTATGGTTGGGTTTCATTTGTGTATTTGGCGGAATTTGGCATATTTTAACCAAACCCTTCGCATGGGCGCGCCGTGCATTTGTATGGTCTGGAGAAGCTTACTTGTCTTATAGTTTAGCGGCTTTATCTGTCTTTGGTTTTATTGCTTGTTGTTTTGTATGGTTCAATAATACAGCTTATCCAAGTGAGTTTTATGGACCCACTGGGCCAGAAGCTTCTCAAGCTCAAGCATTTACTTTTCTAGTTAGAGACCAGCGTCTTGGAGCTAATGTGGGATCCGCTCAAGGCCCCACAGGTTTAGGTAAATATCTAATGCGTTCTCCAACCGGAGAGGTTATCTTTGGAGGGGAAACTATGCGTTTTTGGGATCTTCGTGCTCCATGGTTAGAACCTCTAAGAGGCCCCAACGGTTTGGACTTGAGTAGGTTGAAAAAAGATATACAACCTTGGCAAGAACGGCGTTCAGCAGAATATATGACCCATGCTCCTTTAGGTTCTTTAAATTCGGTGGGTGGTGTAGCTACCGAGATCAATGCAGTTAATTATGTCTCTCCTAGAAGTTGGTTAGCGACCTCCCATTTTGTTCTAGGATTCTTCTTTTTTGTGGGTCATTTGTGGCATGCAGGAAGAGCCCGAGCTGCTGCAGCAGGTTTTGAAAAGGGAATCGATCGTGATTTGGAACCTGTTCTTTACATGAACCCTCTTAACTAAGATTTTTTTATTTATACCTGTTCTACTGTGTTTTTCTGTTCTGGCTCGGTTATTTCATCTAGCCGAGCCATTTATTCCTTTTTATGAAAGAAAGATAAGGGGGATAGAACAAAGAAAAACAAATAAAGAAACAAACGTATTCGATAAACAAAAGGAGAGAGAGGGATTCGAACCCTCGATAGTTGCTAGAACTATACCGGTTTTCAAGACCGGAGCTATCAACCGCTCAGCCATCTCTCCACAGCCTAATCTCTATTTTACTCCTATAAATAGAACTAGTCATATAAAAAGATCTACTAATCTCTAGAAACATCTCAGATGTAAGTCTCTTTTCGACATATCCCTATATACTGTATACATGGATACAGGAGTCAGTATATCTGTTTGTGAAATAAAGATTCCATTTTTTCCCCTCGACCCTATATCCAAATAAAATAAGTTTTAATTAAAGAGAAGAATCAATGGATTCATGATTAAACCCCTCCTACTTCTTGTATTTTTTTACAATTTTGGTTAAGTGAGGGATCAAATATGTAGTCAACTTTATTTGATGGTAGCTTGGAGGATTAGAAATATGACTATTGCTTTCCAATTAGCTGTTTTTGCATTAATTGCGACTTCCTCAGTCTTAGTAATTAGTGTACCCCTTGTATTTGCTTCTCCTGATGGTTGGTCAAATAATAAAAATGTTGTATTTTCTGGTACATCATTATGGATTGGACTAGTTTTTCTTGTAGCTATTCTGAATTCTCTCATTTCTTAAATTTGTTTAGTATTTAGTAGCCCCATACAAAATAAATAAAATGGGCTATTTCTTCAAAAAAATGGGAATTGTGAGGCGCATTAAAATGCAATTTGCGTTCCGAATTGCTACCTCTTCTCTTTCATTATTATGAAATTTCATTACCATTAGAATATTCATTAACAGACAAAAAAAAGAAAACTCTAATATAAATATAATAGAAAAGGAAACGGTCGACCCAGACATAGACGGTCGACCCAAGCGGATATACGCTATAATATATATTATATCCCGTAGCGAGCGTAGTTCAATGGTAAAATATCTCCTTGCCAAGGAGAAGATACGGGTTCGATTCCCGCCGCTCGCCAGCTTAATTTAGTAAGGTACTATGATAAAAAGAGAAAAAGTTTAGTCTAGTTGACTACTTAAACTAGAACTACTTATATTTATTAAATTATATATTAATTAGGTGTTAGTCTAGTACCGTATCCCTTACTATCTTACCTTTCCTTTGCACCCCACTCAAAAAAAGTGGAGCTCCCGAAGGAGAAATCGAACTCGTCAACAGGACTCCTTAAATCGGGAATTCACTGAGACAAACAACCGACAAACTGCTTTTAAAGGGAATGGCTGTAAACTGGGACTTTCTTTCATTTCTTTTATGCGGGGCAAGGAAGAGCCTTGAGAGTTCTTTCTGTGCGGGCAAGTGACTTTGCAAATTGCTCAATTTTTGTGTCTAGAGCTGATAACTAATGAATAAAAAAGGTTGGATACCGTCCAGCCTTCTACCATATCCATATAAATAGAATAGTCCTTTTATACAGACTGCTAAGTGCGGAGACGGGAATCGAACCCGTGACCTCAAGGTTATGAGCCTCGTGAGCTACCAAACTGCTCTACTCCGCTCTGTAGGTCCGGAAACTGGTAGACGAAAAAGGTTGAATACAGGCCTCTACTATGTCTAGACAAATAGAATACTCCATTTATTATAGAATGGAGCGGGTAGCGGGAATCGAACCCGCATCGTTAGCTTGGAAGGCTAGGGGTTATAGTCGACGTTGGTTTTTTTAACGTCTCTAATTCAAAACCGAACATGAAATTTTGATTTCATTCGGCTCCTTTATGGATATTCTCACCACTTAACATCTATGTCAGCTTTTCTATTTGAATGGAACCAAAGCTCTCTGCTTTCTAGATGATCCCTGTAGAGTAGGGGATAGAAATTCTATCTAAATCCATCTAATCTACTTACTTCGTTCCCTAATTTTATTCAGGTGATCCCGAGGAAAAGAATTGGGTTTCCACCGAGCTGAAACAATATGCGGATGGTTCTAGTAAACCAAAACTATCGTTTTTTAGCTATTTGGCTTCCATTTCTTTTTTTAATAAAAGAAGATTTAGTTACGATTGGAAATAAACTTTTTTGTATCTTCATCCATAGATCCTTTACTCATATTTCAAAAATTGGAATACTTAATCCAATGCTAAATTATGCTTCGCGACTCTGTACTCATAATCAAATTTGTATTTTTGATCCAATTTTTATTAGTCTTTGGATACAAATCGCGAGAATCTATATTGTTCCTCAATATGCTATTGAGAGGAAAAGGATTTAATCCTTTATAAAAACTAAAGTTTTTATCGGAATATAAAAAACTTAAGGACGCCTTAAGTATATCATTTCAAATTCAGTTATCAATAGAACGAATCACACTTTTACCACTAAACTATACCCGCTACATGTAGATTATGAAATCAACGCTACCCTTTGTCAAGGATAGCCATTCGAAAACGAAACTAATTCCCCTTTATTCAATCAAATGAGAAGGCTCGTGGCAGTGAGGAGTCGGTACTTCTACTTCGATTGGAGGCTTTTACTTTAGAATTTAGATAGTCCCTTTGATCTGTAAAATACATCTCTTCTTACCATACCAATAGTGGATGAACAAAATGTATGCATTTAGATTAGGATCCTATTCTACGATTATGACTACAATGATCATTTTACCAATTTGTTTTCTTCTTTTCCACTTATTCTTTTCTTCTTTTCCACTTAATTCTAGTTTATTAGATTCTGAATTAAAAAAGATCAATAGAACTAAGAACGCATAAAAAAGAGCATAGAGGATCAAGACGATTACCAAAAGTTCCTCCCAAGAATAATATTGGGTATCTGTTTCCTTTCTTTTCCCCCTAAGATTGGGAATCTTATATTTTCCATATCCATATGCCATTGAATCCTTAGAGTTCCAGAACCCCGAATCCTCCCTTTTTCTTAGTCTTCGGAAACGGAAAACCCTGAACCAAGAGGTGTTAAGTATGTAGGTAGGCAGTAGAATTTGTACTGTAGAGTATAAATTCTACTGCCTACCTTTTACAAAAAAAAAATGGTTTCAATCTTTCACCAAAACAGACAAGAAATATATTACTGAAAATTAATACCCACCCATATGGGTATATAGAGAACGCCAATTCTTTTATGCCCCCCCCAATTAGAATTAGAGGAAATAAAACATAAATGGAGAAAGTTCTCATCATAAGATCAGCCAATAGAAGAAAAAGTCCCTAATTCGACAGAACGTTCTGAGCACGTGAAAAGTTAATAGCCTAAGGATAAAAAAACCTCTACTTTGTGAAAATGATAAGAGAAAATAAGAAGGATTATTTTTTTTCTTTATTTTCTCAAGATTTTAACTCTCAAGGTTTTGAACCTCGCCATGAATAAACTTCTATATATTGATATATACTTCTATAACCCCTCCATATATTTCTATATATACATATATTATGTACATTATGCAAAAGTGGCTAATTTTTGAATCGAATAAAAAGCCCTTTTAACTCAGTGGTAGAGTAATGCCATGGTAAGGCATAAGTCATCGGTTCAAATCCGATAAAGGGCTTTTTAAGTTAGTGGTAGAGTGATGCTGTGGTAAAACATAAGTTATCGGTTCGAATCTGATAGAGTACTTTTCTACTAAATTCATTCACTTTGTGTTTTTTTTTATTTCTCTATTTTTTATTGAATTTTATGACTTAATACGGGATGCATGCGTTTTTGGTCTGAACACTAAATGAAGCACAGAGTGTAAATTGCAAAAAAGAAATGAAATTTCATTTTTTTTTTCATCTTAGATCAATCAAATCAAATAACTACCTGTACTGAACTAATCCAGAATCCCCTTTTTTTATTAATCTATTCTTATTCTAAACCCTTTCAATGAATTTTCCTAAAAAGTATGGGATGATTCATGAATGAATCTAACTATCAACAAAAAAATCCTATGAAAGCATAACAGGAAAGTAGGAAAAACTTTTTGCTTTGTATCTAGTTATACTCGAAGAGTATATTGACAATTCAAAAAAACTGCTCATACTATCATTATAGTATAATCACGAGCGGTTGTATATGCCCCTATCGTCTAGTGGTTCAGGACATCTCTCTTTCAAGGAGGCAGCGGGGATTCGACTTCCCCTGGGGGTAGGGAGTATTATGAAAGGAAGTTAATGATAGATTATCAAAAATCCTAGAATAAATTCTTCCTGGGTCGATGCCCGAGCGGTTAATGGGGACGGACTGTAAATTCGTTGGCAATATGTCTACGCTGGTTCAAATCCAGCTCGGCCCAAAAATCTAGGGCTTCGTGAATATGAACTAAATCCATTTGTTTTTCTTCCATAAATGTCTGATCCTAGAAATAAAAGATAAAGGGAAAAGGGGAAATTTCGTTCTAATCCATATTCTAATCCATATGCCTCTCATTCCTTTCTTAACAAACAAAAGTTTCTTATTGAAAGTGGAGTATCTTCCGTTTTTAGTGCTAAAAAATCACGCCATACTAGTTATGCCACTCTCACTATACCCACATATTATATGTGGGTATGTAGTATATTACAAGATTTGTCTATTTCTTAGAGTACGACAGACGAATCGAATCTTCTTTTCTTATAGTTCTATTTAAGAATAGGTATGCCATACACCCCCCGGGGATTGTAGTTCAATTGGTCAGAGCACCGCCCTGTCAAGGCGGAAGCTGCGGGTTCGAGCCCCGTCAGTCCCGAACTAGGGTTCAATGAATGAAGAAATTCTTTTTTTTTTTTTTCATGAAAAATTTCCATGAAAAAGGTTGGGCAGGGGGCAAGATCAAATACCCAAGGGGCATCCTTAACTTCAGTTTTTTTTTGCATCCCTCATTAAAATGGGAGGGAGGCGTGCGTATAGTAATTTTTTTTTCACTATTCCCGATCGATAAAGAAAGACATACATATCATATGTGGATTAGTATAATTTAGAATATTATTCTATCCCTTAAGACGATACCATCCTCATCTTAACTTCCTATTCGACTCTTATGGAATAAAATACTAGTCTTTTACCGGAATTCATCCATAAATCGTATTCGTTTTTTTTAAGTCCTCTTTTCTCCATCTCACTTCTACTGTTTATTTGGATGTTTATGCGACCTATAGAAAATTGGTCATATAATACATACATAATTGTATGTATAACTATAAGAAAAATAACTATAAGAAAAAGAAAGGAAATTGGATAAGATGAGAAAGATCTTGGGTTATCGGTATAGACAAGAAAAGGTAAAAAAGGATGAGAAAAAGGAATTCCTAATCCAATCAAAAAATCAAAAAACCCATTTTGGTCTTAGTATGGATAGAGGATCGTCCTATGTTATGCTATTCCACTCTCAACCATGAATTGATTTGATAGATCCGATATTCATAATATTGAATAGATTCAATATTATCAGAATGCAAGTCCTCCCCTTGAATTTACAGGATACCCCTTTTCCTCTCCATGGGATTATATCCCGAGTTATTGTGAAAAAAAAAAATAAAAAATAAAGAGGTTATGGAAGTAAATATTCTCGCATTTATTGCTACTGCACTGTTCATTCTAATTCCTACTGCCTTTTTACTTATTATTTATGTAAAAACAGTCAGCCAAAATAATTAATAAGAATTCCAATTAATTATTGAAGAAATGAAAAAAGGGACTAAATAAAAAATCCAAGTCTTAAATGAAAGGATCCGGTTGGAATCTTAAAGTGTGGTAGAAAGAACTACATATAGTTTTTTCTACGACACTTTAGAGTTTTTCTATTATATTATCTTGAATCTACATAGAATAGATTACTAGATTGAAATATACTAGATGGAAAGAGCAGTATATTTCAATTTCTTTTTTCACTGCATCCACTTAATTTCAATCAAGTTAAAATAAAAAAATCGAAGACAATTCTTCCCAAAAAAATCCATGTAGGGATAGAAAAATAATATGAGAATAGACTATAGTAAAAAATAGTCGTCATTTCTAGTAGAAATTCTGAATTCGTGTAATCACTCTTTCGTTATAGTCGAATATAATGACTCTTTCTTATAATAAAAGAGTTTCTTAGAAGAGTGAAACAAAAAGAATAATGTTTGACAAATTAATGCAAAACGATCAATTAAAGAAAAGAGTTGATACAACAACTAACAATCAATTAGGAGTATCCCTAGAGTCCACTCCTCCCCCATACTACTAGTGAAAGAGAAAATGTAAAGACTACCATTAAAGCAGCCCAAGCGAGACTTACTATATCCATCTAAATTATCTCTCCTATTTCTATGAAGGAATTATTCTACTATTGATCCATAATCATAGTGGACTCAAGGGTACATAGTCAAAAAGACATTTCGCCCCTAAGGCTATGTATGAATCCGTTCAAGGAATTTACTTCTAACAAATTTTTATAAGAATTCTGGTATGGTAAAATTGGAGAGCATTAACTATAAATATGATACATAGCTCGTTTCCTTAAAAAAGAAAGAGTACGAGAATGATGTGCTAAATACTTGACTACTTAACCTTACCTATGTTTATTTTTGAACTAAACCCTATGGCCTCGCTTTCTATGATTCTATGAAAGAATGAAGAGACTTTATCCACAACTTCGAAATTGATTTTTGTCAGCCTATTTAATCTGATTCTTAATAAAATAAGTAGCCCCTACTTTAGTGTATGTGGGTAACATAAGATGTACGATAAATAAAATGTATGATAATTAGCAAGTCTTGATATTCCTTTGTGGAGCCCCTTCTTCAACCTTAGATTGAAAAAAAGAATACCCCTGAGGTACCCTTCTTTGAATACCAAGATTTCTAACATTTTAGCCTCGTAGTTTAAAATTATCAAATAGAATAAATTAAGAATCAATTCAAATTAATCTCAAAAAAGAATAAGGAAACGCTACCTCATTCCTATTGGTAACCTTTTGGGTTACTACTGCTAAAACCCGCCCTAGTTTGAGGATAGAGCTATGTATACTTAAAATCCAATATCACCAGGCTTAGTTATTCTCTCTTCCCCCAACTTATGTGGGGTACGGATTTGTCGAGTTCGATCAGTACTATAAAGCCCAAGTATTTTATGGATCAGGCGGCACCCAGATTTGAACTGGGGATAAAGGATTTGCAGTCCCCTGCCTTACCGCTTGGCCATGCCGCCAAAAAATCCGATCGAAAATAGAGAAAAGAGCAAGTATTCATCCATAAAATTCCGAACAAATTGGAACCATTAACTATAATTCTCTTTTTTTTATTGCAGTAGCGAACGACTCCTAAATCGGTATTCTCTCCTCCCTTCTTTTTAATGGCATAAAAATAATAAAATAGAATAGCTTTATGTCTAATCCTTGTATAGGTAAAGTCCAGGCCCTAACAGCATTATTATCCACGGATCCCCTTTATGTACATATCTCTATGGGAAATCATGCTTTAATCTTTCAAAAAAAAAAAAATAAATTTGCTCTGATATAAGATATGACCTCGCCATCTCGGCCCACCTAAGTTAAATTACGATAAAAGCAGGGATATGTGGAAAGGCAGATAACTAGATTGGTTAGTGCTTATAAATTATTAGATTATGTCTTTATCCCATTCATAGCATGGAGATAAAATGAGAAATCTTTGCTATCCAATCTGATTAGAAGATCATTAAAGTGTAAGTGGCAGAATTTTTTTTTCTAAGAATGTTTTATGAATTCATTTTCATTCCATTTGTACCCCTAGCAAATTCGAACTTTCGTTGAAATAGTCTCTATTCATATGTATGAAATACATATATGAAATACGTATCCGGAGTTCCCTAGAATTTCATGTGATTCAGTAAACAGAATATGGATTCCATGATTGCTAGATCGATCCATAGGGATTGATGAAGAGTGAGCTGATAATGGAATCTTTCTTTGATAAACAGGAAACTTAAGATTAAGATGCTCCGGAATGGAAATGAAGGAATGTCCACAATACCCGGATTTAGTCAGATCCAATTTGAGGGATTTTGTAGGTTCATTAATCAAGGCTTGGCAGAAGAACTTGAGAAGTTTCCAACAATTAAAGACCCAGATCACGAAATTGCATTTCAATTATTTGCGAAAGGCTATCAATTACTAGAACCCTCGATAAAAGAAAGGGATGCTGTGTATGAATCACTCACCTATTCTTCCGAATTATATGTATCTGCAAGATTAATTTTTGGTTTCGACGTGCAAAAGCAAACAATTTCTATTGGAAACATTCCTATAATGAATTCTTTAGGAACCTTTATAATAAATGGAATATACCGAATTGTAATCAATCAAATATTGCTAAGTCCTGGTATTTACTACCGCTCAGAATTAGGCCATAAGGGAATTTCTATCTACACCGGGACTATAATATCAGATTGGGGAGGAAGATCGGAATTAACAATTGATAAAAAGGAAAGGATATGGGCTCGCGTGAGTAGAAAACAAAAGATATCTATTCTAGTTCTATCATCAGCTATGGGTTCGAATCTAAGAGAAATTCTAGATAATGTTTCCTACCCCGAAATTTTCTTGTCTTTCCCGAATGCTAAGGAAAAGAAGAGGATTGAGTCAAAAGAAAAAGCTATTTTAGAATTTTATCAACAATTTGCTTGTGTAGGCGGGGACCTGGTATTTTCGGAGTCCTTATGTGAGGAATTACAAAAGAAATTTTTTCAACAAAAATGTGAATTAGGAAGGATTGGTCGACGAAATATGAATCGGAGACTGAATCTTGATATACCTCAGAATAATACATTCTTGTTACCGCGAGATGTATTGGCCGCTACGGACCATTTGATTGGAATGAAATTTGGCACGGGTATACTTGACGATGACGATATGAATCACTTGAAAAATAAACGTATTCGTTCGGTTGCGGATTTGTTACAAGATCAATTCGGACTGGCTCTTGGTCGTTTACAACATGCAGTTCAAAAAACTATCCGTAGAGTATTCATACGTCAATCAAAACCGACTCCACAAACTTTGGTAACTCCAACTTCAACCTCTATTTTATTAATAACTACTTATGAAACTTTTTTTGGCACATACCCCTTATCTCAAGTTTTTGATCAAACGAATCCATTGACGCAAACTGTTCATGGCCGAAAAGTGAGTTGTTTGGGTCCTGGAGGATTAACGGGAAGAACTGCAAGTTTTCGGAGTCGAGATATTCATCCGAGTCACTATGGGCGTATTTGTCCAATTGACACGTCCGAAGGAATCAATGTTGGACTTACAGGATCCTTAGCTATTCATGCAAGAATTGATCACTTGTGGGGATCCATAGAGAGTCCGTTTTATGAAATATCCGAGAAAGCAAAAGAAAAAAAAGAGAGACAAGTGGTTTATCTATCACCAAATAGAGATGAATATTATATGATAGCAGCAGGAAATTCTTTGTCCTTGAATCAGGGTAGTCAGGAAGAGCAGGTTGTTCCAGCTAGATACCGTCAAGAATTCCTGACTATTGCATGGGAACAGATTCATGTTCGAAGTATTTTTCCTTTCCAATATTTTTCTATTGGAGGTTCTCTCATTCCTTTTATTGAGCACAATGATGCGAATCGGGCTTTAATGAGCTCTAATATGCAGCGCCAAGCAGTTCCGCTTTCTCGGTCCGAGAAGTGCATTGTTGGAACTGGATTGGAACGCCAAACAGCTCTAGATTCGAGGGTTTCTGTTATAGCCGAACGCGAGGGAAAGATCCTTTGTACTGATAGTCATAAGATCCATTTTTCAAGTAGTGGGAAGACTATAAGTATTCCTTTAGTTAACCACCGGCGCTCTAACAAAAATACTTGTATGCACCAAAAACCTCGGGTTCCGTGGGGTAAACCCATTAAAAAAGGACAAATTTTAGCAGAAGGAGCTGCTACTGTTGGTGGGGAACTTGCTTTAGGAAAAAACGTATTAGTAGCTTATATGCCATGGGAAGGTTACAATTTTGAAGACGCAGTACTAATTAGCGAACGTTTGGTATATGAGGATATTTATACTTCTTTTCACATCCGAAAATATGAAATTCAGACGGATACGACAAGTCAAGGTTCCGCGGAAAAAATAACTAAGGAAATACCACATCTAGAAGAACATTTACTCCGAAATTTGGACAGAAATGGAGTTGTTAGGTTGGGATCCTGGGTAGAAACTGGCGATATTTTAGTAGGTAAATTAACGCCTCAGATAGCGAGCGAATCCTCGTATATCGCGGAAGCTGGATTATTACGGGCCATATTTGGACTTGAGGTATCCACTTCAAAAGAAACCTCTCTCAAACTACCTATAGGTGGAAGAGGGCGCGTTATCGATGTGAAATGGATCCAAAGGGACCCCCTCAACATAATGGTTCGTGTATATATTTTACAAAAACGTGAAATCAAAGTTGGGGATAAAGTAGCTGGAAGACACGGGAATAAGGGGATCATTTCAAAAATTTTGCCTAGGCAAGATATGCCCTATTTGCAAGACGGAACACCTGTTGATATGGTGTTCAATCCCTTAGGAGTACCCTCCCGAATGAATGTGGGACAAATATTTGAAAGCTCGCTCGGATTAGCAGGGGATCTGCTAAAGAAACATTATAGAATAGCACCCTTTGATGAGAGATATGAGCAAGAGGCTTCAAGAAAACTTGTGTTTTCAGAATTATATGAAGCAAGTAAACAAACAAAAAATCCATGGGTATTTGAACCCGAGTGCCCGGGAAAAAGCAGAATATTTGATGGAAGAACAGGAGACCCCTTCGAACAACCTGTTCTAATAGGGAAGTCCTATATCTTAAAATTAATTCATCAAGTTGATGAGAAAATTCATGGGCGTTCCACTGGGCCCTACTCGCTTGTTACACAACAACCCGTTAGAGGAAGAGCCAAGCAAGGGGGGCAACGAGTAGGCGAAATGGAAGTTTGGGCTTTAGAAGGATTTGGTGTTGCTCATATTTTACAAGAGATACTTACTTATAAATCTGATCATCTTATAGCTCGACAAGAAATACTTAATGCTACGATCTGGGGAAAAAGAATACCGAATCATGAGGATCCCCCAGAATCTTTTCGAGTGCTCGTTCGAGAACTACGATCTTTGGCTCTAGAACTGAATCATTTCCTTGTATCTGAGAAGAACTTCCGGGTTAATAGGGAGGAAGTTTGATCGGAATAAATATAAATTCTTTTCTTATTTCTATTTTATGATTGACCAATATAAACATCAACAACTTCAAATTGGACTCGTCTCCCCTCAACAAATAAGGGCTTGGGCTACCAAAAACCTACCTAATGGGGAAGTCATTGGCGAAGTCACAAGGCCCTCTACTTTTCATTATAAAACCGATAAACCAGAAAAAGATGGATTGTTTTGCGAAAGAATCTTTGGACCCATAAAAAGCGGAATTTGCGCTTGTGGAAATTCTCGCGCGAGCGGAGCTGAAAACGAAGATGAAAGATTTTGCCAAAAATGCGGAGTAGAATTTGTTGATTCTCGGATACGAAGATATCAAATGGGATATATCAAACTTGCATGCCCCGTGACTCATGTGTGGTATTTGAAAGGTCTTCCTAGTTATATTGCGAATCTTTTAGATAAACCTCTTAAGAAGTTGGAGGGCCTAGTATACGGCGATTTCTCTTTTGCTAGGCCCAGCACTAAAAAACCCACTTTCTTACGATTACGAGGTTTATTCGAAGAGGAAATTTCATCCTGTAACCACAGCATTTCTCCTTTTTTTTCTACGCCAGGCTTTGCAACATTTCGAAATCGGGAAATTGCGACAGGAGCAGGTGCTATTAGAGAACAATTAGCGGATTTAGATTTGCGAATTATTATAGAGAATTCCTTGGTCGAATGGAAGGAATTAGAAGACGAGGGGTATAGTGGAGATGAATGGGAAGATAGAAAAAGACGAATAAGAAAAGTTTTTTTGATTAGACGCATGCAATTGGCAAAACATTTTATTCAAACAAATGTAGAACCTGAATGGATGGTTTTGTGCTTATTACCGGTTCTTCCTCCCGAATTGAGACCCATTGTTTATAGATCTGGGGATAAAGTAGTAACTTCGGATATTAATGAACTTTATAAGAGAGTTATCCGTCGGAACAACAACCTTGCCTATCTATTAAAAAGAAGTGAATTAGCGCCAGCAGATTTAGTAATGTGCCAAGAAAAATTGGTACAAGAAGCCGTGGATACACTTCTTGATAGCGGGTCCCGCGGGCAACCAACGAGGGATGGTCACAATAAAGTATACAAATCACTTTCAGATGTAATTGAAGGTAAAGAGGGAAGGTTTCGCGAGACTCTACTTGGGAAACGGGTCGATTATTCAGGTCGTTCTGTCATTGTTGTTGGTCCTTCACTTTCATTACATCAATGTGGATTACCTCTAGAGATAGCAATAAAGCTTTTTCAGCTATTTGTAATTCGCGATTTAATCACCAAACGCGCTACTTCTAATGTCAGGATTGCTAAAAGGAAAATTTGGGAAAAGGAACCCCTTGTATGGGAAATACTTCAAGAAGTTATGCGGGGACATCCTGTACTGTTGAATAGAGCACCTACCCTGCATAGATTAGGCATACAGGCCTTCCAACCCACTTTAGTGGAGGGGCGTACTATTTCTTTACACCCATTAGTGTGTAAGGGTTTCAATGCGGACTTTGATGGGGATCAAATGGCTGTTCATCTACCTTTATCCTTGGAAGCTCAGGCGGAAGCTCGTTTACTTATGTTTTCTCATATGAATCTCCTATCTCCCGCTATTGGGGATCCTATTTGCGTACCTACCCAAGACATGCTTATCGGACTTTATGTATTAACGATTGGAAACCGTCGAGGTATTTGTGCAAATAGGTATAATAGTTGCGGAAATTTTCCAAATAAAAAAGTAAATTACAATAATAATTCTAAGTATACGAAAGAAAAAGAACCCCATTTTTCTAGTTCCTATGATGCACTGGGAGCTTATAGACAGAAACTAATCCGTTTAGACAGTCCTTTGTGGCTTCGATGGAAACTAGATCAACGGGTCATTGGGTCAAGAGAAGTTCCGGTTGAAGTTCAATATGAATCTTTGGGGACTTATCACGAAATTTATGCTCACTATCTAATAGTGGGAAATAGAAAAAAAGAAATCCGTTCTATATACATTCGAACCACTCTTGGTCATATTTCTTTTTATAGAGAAATCGAGGAAGCCATACAAGGATTTAGTCAAGCCTACTCATACACTATCTAAACAAGGAAGTTAGATTCGGCGATGCCCCTTTCGGGGGGCATTCCGATTTCCCTAGTATCATCATTTTTGACGCGTGAATCCAGATTGAGGAAAGGAAGTTAATTAAATTTTCGAATTACTGACTCAGGCCCATTGTCGAATCCTACTCAGCCGAAAAAGGGGGTACTTATGTATGGCGGAACGGGCCAATCTGGTCTTTCATAATAAAGAGATAGACGGAACTTCTATGAAACGACTTATTAGCAGATTAATAGATCATTTCGGAATGGGGTATACATCCCATATACTAGATCAAATAAAGACTCTGGGCTTCCATCAAGCTACTACTACATCGATTTCATTAGGAATCGAGGATCTTTTAACAATACCATCTAAGGGATGGTTAGTCCAAGACGCGGAACAACAGAGTTTTCTTTTGGAGAAACACTATTATTATGGGGCTGTACACGCGGTAGAAAAATTACGTCAATCCGTTGAGATATGGTATGCTACAAGTGAATATTTGAAACAAGAAATGAATTCGAATTTTCGGATAACGGATCCTTCTAATCCAGTCTATCTAATGTCTTTTTCAGGAGCCAGAGGAAATGCATCTCAAGTACACCAATTAGTAGGTATGAGAGGATTAATGGCGGATCCTCAAGGACAAATGATTGATTTACCTATTCAAAGCAATTTACGCGAGGGACTTTCTTTGACAGAATATATAATTTCCTGCTATGGAGCCCGCAAGGGGGTTGTAGATACTGCTGTACGAACAGCAGATGCTGGATATCTTACACGTAGGCTTGTTGAAGTAGTTCAACATATTATTGTGCGTAGAAGAGATTGTGGTACTATCCGAAGGGTTTCTGTGAGTCCTCAAAATGGGATGACGGAAAAACTTTTTGTCCAAACACTAATTGGCCGTGTATTAGCAGAGGATCTATATATTGGTTCACGATGCATTGCCGCTCGAAATCAAGATATTGGAATTGGATTAGTCAATCGATTCATAACTGCCTTTCGAGCACAACCATTTCGAGCACAACCAATATATATTAGAACCCCTTTTACTTGCCGGAGCACTTCTTGGATCTGTCAATTATGTTATGGTCGGAGTCCTACTCATAGTGATCTGGTCGAATTGGGGGAAGCCGTAGGTATTATTGCGGGTCAATCAATTGGGGAGCCAGGGACCCAACTAACATTAAGAACTTTTCATACTGGCGGAGTATTCACAGGGGGCACTGCCGACCTTGTACGATCCCCTTCGAATGGAAAAATCCAATTCAATGAGAATTTAGTTCACCCCACGCGTACCCGTCATGGGCAGCCTGCTTTTCTATGTTATATAGACTTGCATGTAACTATTCAGAGTCAGGATATTCTATATAGTGTGAATATTCCCTCAAAAAGCTTGATTCTAGTGCAAAATGATCAATATGTAAAATCCGAACAAGTAATTGCGGAGATTCGTGCCGGAACGTCCACTTTACATTTTAAAGAAAGGGTACAAAAGCATATTTATTCCGAATCAGACGGCGAAATGCACTGGAGTACTGATGTTTACCATGCTCCCGAATATCAATATGGTAATCTTCGTCGATTACCAAAAACAAGTCATTTATGGATATTGTCAGTAAGTATGTGCAGATCCAGTATAGCATCCTTTTCGCTCCACAAGGATCAAGATCAAATGAATACTTATTCTGTTGACGGAAAATATATCTTTGACCTCTCAAAGGCTAATGATCAAGTAAGACATAGACTCTTGGATACTTTTGGTAAAAAAGATAGGGAAATTCTTGATTATTCAACGCCGGATCGAATCATGTCCAACGGTCATTGGAATTTAGTCTATCCTTCTATTCTTCAAGATAGTTCGGATTTATTGGCGAAAAAGCGAAGAAATAGGTTCGTCATTCCTTTACAATATCGTCGAGAACAAGAGAAAGAACTAAAATCCTGTTTGGGAATTTCGATTGAAATACCCTTTATGGGTGTTTTACGTAGAAATACTATTTTTGCTTATTTTGACGATCCACGATACAGAAAAGAAAAAAAAGGTTCAGGAGTTGTTAAATTTAGATATAGAACCCTAGAGGACGAATATAAGATTCGAGAGGCAGACTTAGAGAACGAATACGGGATCCTAGAGGACGAATATGAAACCCTAGAAGAAGATAAATACAGAATCCTAGAGGACGAATATGAAACCCTAGAAGAAGAGTATGGCAGCCCAGAGAACGAATATAGGACTCTCGAGAAAAACTCAGAAGACGAAGAATATGGGAGCCCTGAGAGTGAATATAGGACCCGAGAAGACGAATATGGAACTCTAGAGGAAGACTCAGAAGACGAATATGGGAGCGCGGGGGGAAGTTCAGAGGACGAGTATGGGACTTTAGAGGAAGACTCAGAGGAAGACTCAGAGGACGAATACGGGAGCTCAGAGGAGGATTCTGTCTTAAAAAAAGAGGGTTTGATTGAGCATCCAGGAACAAAAGAATTTAGTCTAAAATACCAAAAAGAAGTGGATCGATTTTTTTTCATTCTTCAAGAACTGCATATCTTGCCGAGATCTTCATCCCTAAAGGTACTTGATAATAGTATTATTGGAGTGGATACACAACTAACAAAAAATACAAGAAGTCGACTAAGTGGACTGGTGCGAGTGAAAAGAAAAAAAAGCCATACGGAACTTAAAATCTTTTCCGGAGATATTCATTTTCCTGAAGCGGCAGATAAGATATTGGGCGGCAGTTTGATACCACCAGAAGGAGAAAAAAAAACTTCTAAGGAATCAAAAAAAAGGAAAAATTGGGTCTATGTTCAACGGAAAAAAATTCTTAAGAGCAAGGAAAAGTATTTTATTTTGATTCGACCTGCAGTCGCATATCAAATGGACGAAGGGAGAAATTTAACAACACTTTTCCCCCAGGATGTCTTGCAAGAAGAAGATAATCTCCAACTTCGACTTGTCAATTTTATTTCTCATGAAAATAGCAAGTTAACTCAAAGAATTTATCACACAACTAGTCAATTTGTTCGAACTTGTTTAGTAGTGAATTGGGAACAAGAAGAAAAAGAGCAGGCTCGTGTTTCCCTTGTTGAGGTAAGAGCGAATGATCTTATTCGCGATTTCCTAAGAATTGAGTTAGTAAAATCCACTATTTCGTGTACCCGAAGAAGGTATGATAGGACAAGCGCAGCTCCAATTCCCAATAATGGGTTAGATCGCACCAATACCAATTCCTTTTATTCCAAGGGGAAGATTGAATCACCTAGCCAACATCCAGAAGCTATTGGCACTTTGTTGAATCGAAATAAAGAATACCAATCTTTGATGATTTTGTTGGCATCCAACTGTTCTCGAATTGGTTTATTCAAGAATTCAAAACATCCCAATGGGATAAAAGAATCGAATCCTCGAATCCCTATTCGAGAAATTTTTGGGCCCTTAGGCGCTATTATACCTAGTATATCAAATTTTTCTTCATCTTACTATTTACTAACGCATAATCAGATCCTGGTAACAAAATATTTGTGCCTTGACAATTTGAAACAAACCTTTCAAGTACTTCAAGGACTAAAATACTCTTTAATAGATGAAAATCAAAGGATTTCTAATTTTGATAGTAACACCATGTTGAACCCATTCCATTTGAATTGGCACTTTCTCCATCATGATTCTTGGGAGGAGACATCGTCAATAATTCACCTTGGGCAATTTATTTGTGAAAATGTATGTCTATTTAACTCACACATAAAAAAATCTGGTCAAATTTTCATTGTTAATATGGATTCCTTTATTATAAGAGCAGCTAAGCCTTATTTGGCCACTACAGGAGCAACGGTTCATGGTCATTATGGAAAAATCCTTTCCAAAGGGGATAGGTTAGTTACGTTTATATATGAAAAATCGAGATCGAGTGACATAACACAGGGTCTTCCAAAAGTAGAACAAATCTTTGAAGCGCGTTCAATTGATTCACTATCACCCAATCTCGAAAGGAGAATTGAGGATTGGAATGAGCGTATACCAAGAATTCTTGGGGTCCCCTGGGGATTCTTGATTGGAGCTGAGCTAACCATAGCCCAAAGTCGTATATCTTTGGTTAATAAGATCCAAAAGGTTTATCGATCCCAAGGGGTCCAGATCCATAATAGGCATATAGAGATTATTATACGCCAAGTAACATCAAAAGTGCGGGTTTCCGAAGATGGAATGTCTAATGTTTTTTTACCAGGGGAATTAATTGGACTATTGCGAGCGGAACGGGCAGGGCGAGCTTTGGATGAATCGATCTATTATCGGGCAATCTTATTGGGAATAACACGGGCTTCCCTGAATACCCAAAGTTTTATATCTGAAGCAAGTTTTCAAGAAACTGCTCGAGTTTTAGCAAAAGCTGCCTTGCGAGGTCGTATTGATTGGTTAAAAGGCTTGAAAGAAAACGTAGTTCTGGGGGGGATTATACCTGTTGGTACCGGATTCCAAAAATTTGTGCATCGTTCCCCACAAGACAAGAATCTTTATTTCGAAATTCAAAAAAAAAATCTATTCACGTCGGAAATGAGAGATATTTTGTTTCTCCATACAGAATTAGTTTCTTCTGATTCTGACGTAACAAACAATTTCTATGAGACACCAGAACCCCCTTTTACCCCCATTTATACAATTTAAAGATACATATACATAAAACATATTTTTTTTTACTTTATTACTTTACTAGACTTTTGACCTTAGAACACTACCAGTTCAAATTTTCTATTTTTATTTCTTTTAATTTAATTTTTATTTCTTTTAATTTAATAAGTAAACGAAGTCAGTTAATTCATTAAGGTTATGTTTATAGGATGTATCAATGGCCAACTCTCAGCAGAAGGTTCCGTTGGAACCTTTATTATTTATTTCAAGCTATTTCGGCTCTTTCTTAATCTTCAAAAAAAAATTCCGTAATGGAATGGTAGGATGAAAAAAAAAAGAAAAAATCAAAAGGAAATGTGGAAAAAATGACAAAAAGATATTGGAACATCAATTTGAAAGAGATGATAGAAGCAGGAGTTCATTTTGGCCATGGTATTAAGAAATGGAATCCAAAAATGGCTCCTTACATTTCGGCAAAGCGTAAAGGTACTCATATTACAAATCTCGCTAGAACGGCTCGTTTTTTATCAGAAGCTTGTGATTTAGTTTTTGATGCAGCAAGTCAGGGAAAAAGTTTCTTAATTGTTGGTACCAAAAAAAGAACAGCGGATTTAGTAGCATCAGCTGCAATAAGGGCTCGTTGTCATTATGTTAATAAAAAATGGTTCAGTGGTATGTTAACGAATTGGTCGATTACAAAAACTAGACTTTCTCAATTTAGAGATTTAAGAGCAGAAGAAAAGATAGGAAAATTCCACCATCTCCCAAAAAGAGATGTGGCAATTTTGAAGAGAAAACTATCCACCTTGCAAAGATATCTCGGCGGGATCAAATATATGACGAGGTTGCCAGACATTGTGATCGTCCTTGATCAGCAAAAAGAGTATATAGCTCTTCGGGAATGTGCCATTTTGGGGATTCCTACTATTTCTTTAGTCGATACAAATTGTGACCCGGATCTCGCGAATATATCGATTCCAGCCAACGATGACACTATGACTTCAATTCGATTGATTCTTAACAAATTAGTATTTGCAATTTCTGAGGGGCGTTCTCTCTATATAAGAAATCGTTGATTAAGAAGAGTAGTGAATTCTTGGGCAACTGCGTAACTTTATGGGATCGCTTACTATTCTTTTTTGTTTTGCATAGATAAAAGAAGGGGAATATTGATATATATTAGAAAGTATTGATATATATTATGATCTGATGCGATTTCTTGGTATCCTGACTAAAAGATTAATACTTCAAGTTGCTGAGTTGAGAAATAGATGGTTGAATCAAAAGAATTCCTTTTTTGAAGTTCAATTTTTATCAGAGGACAATATGAATATTATACCTTGTTCCATTAAAACACTCAAGGGGTTATACGATATATCGGGTGTAGAAGTAGGCCAACACTTCTATTGGCAAATCGGGGGTTTCCAAATTCATGCCCAAGTACTCATCACTTCTTGGGTCGTAATTACTATCTTGTTAGGTTCAGTTGTGATAGCTGTTCGGAATCCACAAACTATCCCGACCGACGGTCAGAATTTCTTTGAATATGTCCTTGAGTTTATTCGAGACTTGAGCAAAACTCAGATTGGAGAAGAATATGGTCCCTGGGTTCCTTTTATTGGAACTATGTTCCTTTTTATTTTTGTTTCGAATTGGTCAGGTGCTCTTTTACCTTGGAAAATTATAGAGTTGCCCCATGGGGAATTAGCAGCGCCCACGAATGATATAAATACTACTGTTGCTTTAGCTTTACTCACGTCAGCGGCATATTTTTATGCCGGTCTTAGCAAAAAAGGATTGAGTTATTTCGAGAAATATATTAAACCAACCCCAATCCTTTTACCAATTAACATCCTAGAGGATTTCACAAAACCATTATCGCTTAGCTTTCGACTTTTCGGGAATATATTGGCGGATGAATTAGTCGTTGTTGTTCTTGTTTCTTTAGTACCCTTAGTAGTCCCTATACCGGTCATGTTTCTTGGATTATTTACAAGCGGTATTCAAGCTCTTATTTTTGCAACATTAGCCGCAGCCTATATAGGCGAATCCATGGAGGGTCATCATTGAGTTGACTAGCTTTCTAAATACTATTTTTTTTTTTTCAGCTTAGCTCAATTCATGCATGGTTTTAGATAATCCGCTTGGTTGGAAAAAAAAATAGTTCGAAATGCGTATGAAATTAATATACAAACTAGAATTGTAGGAGAGAGATTAGACTTTATATATTACAGAATTGTCAAAGTATAGTATATATGCATTAAGGGGATGGCGTCAGGCTAGATCCATATCCTTAATGGCTATAAGTCTAATCATCTTTTGTGCGGGTTTCTGCTTTAATTTAAGGAATGATTTTACAATCCGATTCAATAGAAAATGAGAAAATACTCAAAATAGAAGCAACAAATGTGTGTAGGGTAGTATATATTTCTAAGTTAGATTCATTATCTAATCCGATATATCGAACTACTCTATATGGAATTCGATTCCATATACAGTTCTATGCAGCATATTGTTTTCAATTGTATATCTTTATTTAATTTTCTATTGGATTTGGATTAGGTCGATTTCAATAGAGGAAGAACCTCTATTTCGTCTTTTTTTTGATTAGATGATAGGGGAAAATAGTTAGATGATAGGGGAAAATAGGAACTCAAGGATATCAAAGAGTAAAGAAAGAAGGATGGAATGAAAGAGTGGTTGGTTGGAAAGAAAGAGAAATAGAATAATTGAGAATCGTATAGATTTCTAATGATTAGAAACTAAAAAGAGATCTCGAAGTAGTTCGAACAATTTAGATTATCATTTCAATTTGTACTTTTTAGCTACTTCTCCTCAATAGAACTTATAAGTAAGAGTTTCTTGGTTGATTGTATCCTTAACCATTTCTTTTTTTTGACACGAGGAACTCACCATGAATCCACTAATTGCTGCTGCTTCCGTTATTGCTGCTGGGTTGGCCGTAGGGCTTGCTTCTATTGGACCTGGAGTTGGTCAAGGTACTGCTGCAGGACAAGCTGTAGAAGGTATTGCGAGACAGCCAGAAGCAGAAGGTAAAATACGAGGTACTTTATTGCTTAGTTTAGCTTTTATGGAAGCTTTAACAATTTATGGACTAGTTGTAGCACTAGCGCTTTTATTTGCGAACCCTTTTGTTTAATCCTAAAAAAGAAAAAAGTTCTTTAGATTAGATACTTTTTTCTTTTTTTACTAAATTTCGTAAAAGTTAGTATTTGCTTCTGCAATTCCAATTATATCAATACTTTATTTAATTTACTCCTATTTATTATTCCTGAAATTTTATATTTATCGGGACACACAATACCCCACCCCAGGAAGGGCTGATTTGAAGATGATCAATTTAGCGGATATGCTCGTCTTCTTCCTTCCCGTCCT